TCCGTGAGTATCCCACCAGAGCGCTTTCTAATAGGCCATGAACTAGATCAGAATCATTCTCAACGAATCCATAAGAAGTGATCCAATTTTGTTCATCGGGTCCGGGTGGAGACCAAAGATCTTGAGCGACCGATCCGGCAGAACAACTCAAAAGATAAAGAAGTATCGTTAATTTCTTCATGCTCGTTCCAAGTTCGAAGTACCATTTGGACAAATAAGAATCCCCTTCCTTACATGATTTCTTCTTCATATAGATAGATATAGGATCTATGGAGCAATTACTTAGAAGTACATTTTGTGCAACAGCCCTTCCTATCTGATAGAAAAGGATCTCATGATACTGAACGGATCTTACCTGGGATCGCAAATCCCAAGTTTGTCTATGAAGAGCTGATCTAATTGTATTAGTGTCTATAATTGATTTCTTTTGTGTAATACTAATTGATAGGACCTCATTGGTAAGTGCTACAAGATCTCGTGCATTGGAACCCATGGTTATGGATCCGAATCCATTAGTATGGGACATTTTCTTTTCCAAGCGGAATCCCCTAGTATATGAAAGAATGAAAAAGTGCTTTCGTTGTTGTGGAATAAGAAGCCTTCGTATCTTAATGCATGTATTTGATTTATTCGGAGCTATTAGAGCGGGATCCACTTTTTGGGGAATATGAGTCGAAGCAATAACAAGAATATTTCTAGTGGAACATCTTTCACAATCCCTGGGGAGATGGTTCACTAATAGACCGAGGGATAAGTAATTCGACTCATTCACATACAGATCATGAATGTTTGGAATCCATATTATGCAAGGAGACATTGCTTTTGCTAATTCTAATGGAAGGGTGATCTCAAATTGGTCTATTTTCGGCGTCATATACATAGTTAGCACATTCGGCATAGTTAGCAGCTCCGTATCAAGGTCATCATCGTCACGATCATCAATATCGATATCGTCACGATCATCAATATCGATATCATCAATAAGATAACCTTTATTGTCATCCAGGAACTTGTTCGGAAATACCGTAATGAAGGGAACATAGGAGTTTGTCACTCGGTATTTGACAAAATATGATCGTCCAGTTCCTATAAAACCTATCACTAAAATACCCCTAGAAGGGGGTAGGGCTAAGCGGAGCGAAAAGGGTTTTCCATGAGATGGGAAATGAGAACTATTAGCCCCACACGGGGTTTGTGAATAAGTAATTGTCTGATAATGAGCAAGGAATATCCGTCTTTCTGCTAAACAGGATCTATTGAACTCATAATTCATTAGATACCTTTTTTGAATGTCAACTAAGTATCGTAAGTAAATGGATCCCGGTTGTTCAATCATTTGATAACCAGAGTCATTCTTTGATAAATGATCACTATGAGTCAGACTCAATAGAATTTGATCAATCCTTTTTTCTGTCGTTAAGGTGGAGAACTGAACTAAGAATTCTCTTTCTTCATCATCAATCCAATCACTGTTCGCGACCCAGGATTCTATTTGATCATCAATCCAATCACTGTTCACGTTTTTTCTTATCAATGAATAGATCTCTTTACTTGTACGACTTAGATGTCTCGTATTTCTCGAAAAAGTGATTGAATTGATGGGATTTGGTATGATACTTATGAGATAGATGATATCGATGAGATTGATATTCAAATCTTTCTTCTTAGAACGTATTGATTTGACCCCATAAGTGGGACCACCACTCAATAGCATGTTGCCACCAGAAGCAGAACTCCGTATTTCTTCCAGAGAATCTCCTAATTGTTCCAGAGCAACTAGAAAGAGATTCTTTAACCAGAAAGAATTCAGTTCAGGTGGAGGATACCTATCCAGAAGTTTTCGCAACTCAATCATGTATGATGGAATCATCAAAGATTTGATCTTTTCTAACTCTGTCTGTAACTCACTAGAGACTCGGGAAATAAAGAGAAGATGCGTACGAACGAGATATCCAGCAACAAGAAGAAGGAAAAGGATTGAATAGAGGAACTCCCGAGCATTTGGTGATCTCAGATGTGTCCACTTCAATGGAACGGGTGACTCATTATTTCGATGAATCATTTCTTCGGGCAGAAGAAGATTCTGTAAACACTTACTCGAAATCTCACTTATCAGATTCCATCGTGGAAGAATCGCCCACAATGGAATCTGAAGAATTGACCATGATATATCTGATCCATGCATAATATCATAAAAAAAGGATACAAATTTGTGACTGCTACTTAGTATCGGCAATGGGTCTGAAAAAGTATCTAAAAGGATGAAATTTATATATTTGCACCCTGCCGAAGTAAGGAACCATGGCATATACGTTTGGAACAGATTCCATTTTGAGAGATTTGAAAAAGCACTATCTCGTTGAAAGGCTCTATACATCTGCCGTTTCTCAACGCATTTCTTTAGACAAAGATTCCGTTTTTTTGCGGATGGTAAATCTTTCTCAGAACATGGAGTGTGAATCAAACCCATGTTTGAATTGAAACTGAGATACTGATGCAA